TGATCTCTTCCCGAACCAAACATGAATCTTTCAATTCATTTGGCTCTCACACTCAATTCCTTATAGGAAATTTACCTATCTTTATTATGGAATGAGCCTATCCTCTTTTTTCTATTTCTAGTTCTAAAAATATTGAAAAATCTTGAAAATGATTACCAATACAAGACCTAAATATTTGGAGGACTCTTCTGACCAAACAAATAATTGTCAGCAAAGTTGTTTTTTTTCTTCAAGTCCAAAGAATTCTTATTAATTTATACGTAGGTCATTGATTCCGCATTGTTTGTATAAAAGGAGGTATTAAACACCCGTTTTTCATCGTAAAGAGAATTCAAGCCATTTTATCGACATGAGTGTTCTATATCGAAAAAATTCCAACAATAGCCTTTTTTGAAACCATTTGCGTATTAACATAGTGGTAGAAAGAGTACTACACTGCGTCTAAACTTCAAACTAGTTAGCTTTAACCATGGTAATGTTCCAAAATTCTTGGTTGATAGAGAATCAAAGTAGATTTACCAATGAATCACGAAATGCTATGGTTCTTAACTATTTTTTTTCTGAATTTATTAAGATTAAGAAGTCATTCGTGGGATGATGCACATTTTCCTAGTTATAACGAAAAAAGTGCAGTTGGTTGGATCCAATCTATTCTTTGAAATAAACAACTCGCACACACTCCCTTTCCAAAAAAAATTAATACACCTAGCACTACACTTAGATTTATTAGATTTGTTGCTAAAATATCGGTATCAAACCCGAAACTTCCGGCGGATGGCCAGTAACTCAAGGAAAGAAAAGAATCGGTTATATTTTTCATACGATCGCATCTCCTCTTATGGATAGACTCATTTTCTTTCTACGATTCCTTTTTTTAGATTTTTTATTAGTTTTTATATGATATTCTTATTTTTATATGATATTCTATATTTTGAAATTGGTTAGTCAATGGAAAGATTCAGAATGATACTTATTCTTATTTTTATATGATATTATTATTATAGAATTTCATAATCTTATAGAATATAGAATATATTTATTAATAAATATATTCTATATTTTGAATTGGTTAGTCAATGGAAAGATTCAGAATGATACTTATTTTAGAATTTGATACTAGTTCTTATGTCAATTCAATTGAAAAATTTCTAGTTGTTTTCAACACTTTCGAAATAAAAAAAGCAAGAGCAGCAAAGAAAGTCGACGGAAAAAAGAATATGTATTTTTATTTTTCTACTAGTTCTTATGTCAATTCAATTGAAAAATTTCTAGTTGTTTTCAACACTTTCGAAATAAAAAAAGCAAGAGCAGCAAAGAAAGTCGACGGAAAAAAGAATATGTATTTTTATTTTTCTATTAAAAATAAAAAAAGATTAAACAAAAGGATTCGCAAATAAAAGCGCTAATGCGACAACCAGCCCATAAATAGTTAAAGCTTCCATAAAAGCCAGACTAAGTAATAAAGTACCTCGTATTTTGTCCTCTGCTTCCGGTTGTCGCGCAATCCCTTCTACAGCTTGCCCTGCAGCTGTGCCTTGACCAACTCCAGGTCCAATAGAAGCAAGTCCGACGGCCAACCCAGCAGCAATAACAGAAGCAGCAGAAATCAGTGGATTCATGATAAGTTTCTCCTATTCCAAATAAAATTAAAGAAATAGTTAATAATATAATCAACCAAGAAATTATGACTTTACTATTTCATTCTTGATATTTATCTTTATCTAGTCGAAGTGTAATTCAAAATTTCAAACTGAAATAATGATTTTTATTTCACTATCCAAATTACTTCGATTTTTCTTTTCGTTTCTATCCATGTAGTTTTTTGTGAATACATACAATTTTTTTCTTATCTTAAATTTGGAACCTTTCTTTATTTCCTTTTTTTAGTCATTCCATATTCAATTTACAATTACAACAGATGAAATGAAAGGTTTTTTTTTTGAATCTAATCTACTAAATTGAAAGTAGTAGCAGGACAAATTTAGATCTATAGTCATATCAGATGAATAGGTTTTTTTTTTGAATCTAATCTACTAAATTGAAAGTAGTAGCAGGACAAATTTAGATCTATAGTCATATCAGTGAATATCTATCTAATATGACATATACGTGTGTTTCTTCCATACCGTAAACCAATTAGTTGTGGCTTCGAGTCAATCGGATTCAAGAATCCATCTTTGAAACTTCCAAAAAAGAAAGAGTTGTCTTATAGGAATTAGATTTTATATCTACCTAGTTGGACCCCCCCGGAGTCAAATAGAAAAGTGGATTAAACATCAAACAAAGAATAAATATTTTTAGGAAAAATAGGAAAGAGATCCATCTAAAAGATCTTTTTCCTATTTTTTTATTTTAGAATGCCCCAGTCCCCTTAAGTAGATTATCGTGAGCCACACATACCTTGTGGAAGGCTAAACGAAAAAAAAAAAATAGACTATTTTGATAACTGGTCAATGATGCCCTTCCATGGATTCACCTATATAAGCCGCAGCTAGCGTAGCAAAAATAAGAGCTTGAATACCGCTTGTAAATAATCCAAGGAACATAACAGGTATAGGAACTACTAAAGGGACTAACGAAACAAGAACAACAACTACTAATTCATCAGCTAATATATTTCCGAAAAGTCGAAAACTAAGAGATAAGGGTTTTGTGAAATCTTCTAAGATGTTAATCGGTAAAAGAATTGGAGTTGGTTGAATATATTTACCAAAATAAGCCAATCCTTTTTTTGAAATACCCGCATAGAAATAGGCTACTGACGTAAGTAAAGCTAATGCAACAGTAGTATTTATATCATTTGTGGGTGCAGCTAACTCTCCATGAGGTAACTTTATTATTTTCCAAGGCAAAAGAGCCCCGGACCAATTCGAAACAAAAATAAATAGAAACAGAGTTCCAATAAATGGAACCCACGGACCATATTCTTCGCCAATCTGAGTTTTGCTCACGTCTCGAATGAATTCAAGGACATATTCAAAGAAATTCTGACCAGAAGTGGGAATAGTTTGCGGATTTCGAACAACTAGAATGGTGGAAACTAATAAGATAGCAATTACAACCCAAGAGGTAATAAGTACTTGAGCATGTACTTGAAAATCCCCTATTTGCCAATAGAAATGTTGACCTACTTCCACAGCAGATATATTGTATAATCCGTTTAATGTGTTGATGGAACATAATAGAACATTCATATTATCCTGCCCTCTAAAATAAAAAAATATAACTTGAAAGGGAATTATTTTGATTCAACCATTTCCTTTTTACTTTCATTTTCAATTTTGAATACCTACTCATCACATAATATTTCTGTTTGTTCTTTTTATTTTTTCACAATTTTGTAATGGTATAATAACCGATTCCAAAAATCTATGAATTTCCCACCAAAATATAAAAATTGGATTTATCTTATTATTTATCCCTACCAAAATATAAAAATGGATTTATCTTATTATTAATCAATACTTTTGTATCTAGCTAGAACGACCCTCACAAATTGCAAATACTAATTTGTTAAGAATGAATTGGATTGAAGCTATAGCATCATCATTAGCTGGAATCGAAATATCTGCGAGATCTGGGTCACTATTAGTATCGATTAAACAAATCGTTGGAATTCCTAAAGTGATACATTCTTGAAGAGCCGTATATTCTTCTTGCTGATCAACGATTATTACAATATCGGGTAACCCCGTCATATATTTTATGCCGCCCAGATATTTTTCCAAATGAGATAATTGTCTCTTCAACATAGCGGCATCTCTTTTTGGAAGAGAGTTGAGTTTCCCCATCTTTTGCTCCGTTCTCAGGTCCCTGAACTTACGAAGTAAAGTTTCTGTAGTATACCAATTAGTTAACATACCGCCGAGCCATTTTTGATTAACATAATGACATCGAGCTCTTATTGCCGCCCTTGTTACTGAATCGGCTGCTTTTTTTTTTGTACCCACAATTAAAAATTGTTTTTCTCTGCTTGCTGCATCAAAAACCAAATCACAAACTTCTGATAAAAAACGAGCAGTTTGAGTAAGATTTATAATATGAATACCCTTACGCTTTGTGGATATATAAGGTGCCATTCGAGGATTCCATTTCCCAGTATCATGGCCCAAATGAACTCCCGCTTCCATCATCTCTTCCAAAGTTATGTTCCAATCTCTTTTTGTCATTTATCCCCACACTTTTTTTTTTCAAAAAAAAAAAGTTGAAAAAAAAAAAGACCAGGTATACTGAAATAGAAATAAATAATAGTTCCAACGGAACCTTCTCTTTTATTTTTATTGAAGATTGGCCATTAATACATAATCAGGCCATTCATTTTTTTCTATTGATTTATTATTATTTATTATACTTACTTTAACTTTATTACCAAATCAAATGACTGCATTTAAGGGGATGAATCTAATCTGCTTTTCGGAAGCATTTAATCCCAAATTTCTAATGTATCACATAATCACAAAAATGATTTGAAATGAAAAAAATCAAATAATTTATGGAACAAAACATTTCTAAATTCTACTTCGAACAATTTTTTTTTTTTTTTCAAGGTAATCTTGTTATGTTGCCTTGACCGGGAACGGTGCATTATGCTTTTGAATCCAGTTCCAACGGGTATCACCCCCCCTAAAACAACATTCTCTTTAAGACCTTTCAACCAATCGATACGACCCCGAAGAGCGGCTTTTGCCAAAACTCTAGTAGTTTCTTGAAAACTAGCTTCGGATATGAAACTTTGAGTATTCAGAGATGTTTTTGTTATTCCCAATAATAAAGCTCGGTAACAAATCGCTTCTTCCAAGGCACGCCCCGTTCGTTCGGCTCGCAATAATCCAATTAGTTCGCCAGGTAAAAATACATTAGACATTCCATCTTCTGAAACCAAGACTTTGGATGTTATTTGGCGCACAATAATTTCTATATGTCTATTATGGATGTGTACTCCCTGGGATCGATAAACCTTTTGGATTTTATTAACCAAAGAAATACGACTTTGCGCTATAGTTAGCTCAGCACCAATCAAGAATCCCCAAGGAATGCCGAGAATTCTTGTTATACACTCGTTCCAAGCATCAATTCTTTTTTCTAGATTCATCGATATTGAATCAACCGAACGTATTTCTAATATCTGTTCCACTTTAGGAAGACCTTGTGTTATATCACTGGATCGCGATTTTTCATATAGAAATGTAACTAATATATCTCCTTCATAAAGGATTTCTCCATAATCGCCATGAATGGTTGCTCCGGGAGTTACCAAATAAGGGTTAGCCGATCTTATTATTAGAGAATCCATTTGAACAGTTAAAACTTGCCCCGATTTTAGTTTTTGTTGTGGTCCATTTTTCGTTTGAGCTATACATATATTTTCACAAATAAATTGTCCAAGACTAATTATTGGAAACGTTTTTTCACAAAAATTATGATGGAGAAAATACCAATTCAAATGCAATGGATTTAAAACGATGTTACTGTATAGATCGGGTTTAAAAATTTGCTCGTTTTCGTCCATTAAATAATATTTTATTCCTTCAAACGTTTCTTTTAATTTGTCAAGTTCAAGGGCTATTCCTAAAGGGCCTAACGAATTCTTAATTGGAATTAGTAGGATCCTTTCTTTTAATTTGTCAAGTTCAATGGGCTATTCCTAAAGGGCCTAACGAATTCTTAATTGGAATTATAGGATCTTTTTTTAATTTGTTAATTCCTTTTTTTATCCCATTGTGATTGTGATATTTTACATTGTTTAATGGTCTCATTTGAAAACAATTAGATGATGACAAAATTATCAAAGATGGGCATTCCTTATTTCTATTCAACAACATACGAACAGTTCCGTGATTTTGGCTAAGTGATTGTTGAATTTTTGCTTTGGAATGAATAGAGAAAAATGGATTCATATTGATCCGATCCGATTCATTATCCGAGAGCAATCCTAAACCAGATGGGTCATTCCGTTTTCTGATATATGAAGTATGAGATTTCACTAAGTCAATTCTTAGGAAAGACTCAATCAAACCATTTGTACTTACTTCAACAAAGGAAGCGAGGGCCTCCTCAATAGAAGAACTTTTTTGATCTTGATCCCAATTCAAGACTAAACAAGTCCGAACTAGTTGAATCCCTGTGTCGGAAATTCTCCGAATGGGTTTTCCATCTTCATAAAGAATATAATGGAGAACTTTAAGTTCCAGATTATCCTTTTCCTGGAACAGATCTTGGGGAAAAAGTTTTCCAAAATGGATACTGTCCGGTATTTCATATAGAATTACAGGTCGAACCAAAACCAAATCTTTTTTCTTGGTCAAATCTTTTTTCTTGGTCAAATCTTTTTTCTTGGTCAATTGTGATCCATTGGACATAGGTCCAATTGTTCATTTTTTTGGATTCCTTCCATTTTTTTTTTACCATTCCGGGTGGTATGAAGATGGCATTATGTCGGGATATCTTATCTATCTCTCCGGGAAAATGGATATTTCCAGAAAAGATTTTTAATTCCATTTTCTTTTTTTTCTTTTCTAATCGGACCAATCCGCCTATTCGACTTCTTATATTGAAAGTGATTGGCGTTCCTATTCCAACGAGACTATTATTCCGTACCATTATGGAAGAAGATTTGGGTAAAATATGTACTTCTTCGGGTTCGGGAATAAAAAAAAATCGATCTACTTTGATTGGATATTTTGGCTTTAATTCTTTGATTCCCCGATACTCAATGAAATCTTCTTCTTCTTTTTGAAAAGTGGAATGAACTTCCTATCGTTCGATATTTAGGAATTCCCGAACTCTGTCTTTTGTATTGAGGATCATCGAAATAAGCAAAAATATTATTTCTATGAAAAATACCACTGATAGGTATTTCAATCGAGACACCAGAAGGGTACATTAGTTCGTTCTTTCGTTCTTGAGTCGATTGGAATGGAAATGGAATAAGAAATCTATTTCTCCGCCTTTTTGCCAATAAATAAAAAGTATCGGGAAAAATAGCAGGATACATCAAATGACAATGACCCATACATAGGATTTGATTAAATATGGAATAATCGGGAATACTCCTTTCTTTTGTACCAAAAGTATTGAAACTAAAGAATTTTTGTTTTACTTGATCATTACTTACCAAAAGGTTAGGAATATTTCTTTTTCCGGTAGAAAGAGAATGGATGTGAATTTGATCTTGATCCTTGCGAAGTAAAAAATGGATTGCATCAGACCCGCACGACTTTCCTGATAATATCCATAAATGACTTGGTTTTGGTAAGATATGTACATTACTATACATAAATTCTGATGCATGGTAGACATCGGTACTCCAATGCATTTCGCCTTCTGAGTCAGAATAAATATGTTTTTGAACCCTTTCTTTCAAATTAAAAGTAGATGTTCCCGCGCGGATCTCAGCAATCACTTGTTCTGATTTTACATATTGATCATCTTGAACTAATAGAAAACTTTTTGATGGAATAATCACGTTATGTATAATATCGTCACTTTGAATAGTTACATACAAGTCTATATTACATAGAAAAGCAGGATATCCATGACGTGTACGTGTAGGCTGAACTAAATCCTCATTAAATTTTATTTTTCCATTCGAGGGGGCTCGCACATATTCTGCAGTACCCCCTGTGAATACTCCACCAGTATGAAAAGTTCTTAATGTTAGTTGAGTCCCCGGTTCTCCAATCGATTGACCAGCAATAATACCTACAGCTTCTCCTAATTCTATCAGGTCCCCATGAATAGGACTCCGGCCATAACACAATCGGCAGATCCAAGACGTATTTCTACAGGTAAAGGGGGTTCGAATAAATATGGGTTGTGTTTGAAAAGTTATGAATCGATTGATAAGTCCAATTCCAATATCTTGATTTCTAACGACAATGCATCGTGAACCTATATATATATCATCTGCTAATACACGACCAATTAATGTTTGTATCAAAATTCTTTCTGGCATCATTCCATTTCTGGTATTCACAGAATATCCTCGAATGGTACCGCAATCCGTTCGACGTACAACAACGTGTTGAACCACTTCAACAAGTCTACGTGTAAGATATCCAGCATCGGATGTTCGTACAGCAGTATCGACAACCCCTTTGCGGGCTCCGTAGCAAGAAATGATATATTCTGTTAAAGACAGTCCTTCACGTAAATTGCTTTGAATGGGTAAATCAATCATTTGTCCTTGTGGATCTGACATTAATCCCCTCATTCCTACTAATTGGTGCACTTGAGATGCATTTCCTCTAGCTCCTGAAAAAGACATTATATAGACTGGATTAAAAGGGTCAGTCATCCTAAAATGAGGGTTCATTTCTTGTCGCAAATATTCGCTTGTAGCATACCATATTTCAATGGATTGGCGTAATTTTTCTACCGCATGTACATTCCCATAATGATTATATTTTTCAAAAATCAAACTTTGTTGTTCAGCATCTTGGACTAGCCATCCTTTCGAAGGTATTGTTAAAAGATCATCAATTCCTAATGAAATAGATGTAGCAGTAGCTTGATGGAACCCTAGAGTCTTTACTTGATCCAGGATGTGTGCTGTATATCCCATTCCGAAATGATCTATTAATCTGCTAATAAGTCGTTTAATGGCAATTCCACCTATCACGTTATTGTGAAAGACTAGATTGGCCCGTTCTGCCATAAGTACCTCCATATTCCACTCAGTGGGATTCGGTTCGACAATGGATTTGAGTGAATGATTGGAAAACTTCCTTTTCTTTATCTTTATTTACATGGAAAAGATCCCAGTTGAATCGAGAAGACCAGAATTTAGACCATTATTCGAAATTTACTTAACTTAAGAGACCAACACCAACTATCTATATGATTCGATACTATCGGAATCTGCCCGACAAAAACCTTGTATAGCTTCTTCGATTTCTCGATAAAAAGAAATATGACCAACAGTGGTTCGAATGTATACACAACGAATTTCTTTTTTTATACTTCTTATTACTAAATAATCCCCATAAATCTCATAATAGGTACCCAAAGATTCATAGTGAACTTCGATAGGAACTTCTCTTGAAGACATAATGCATTGATCTATTCGCCACCGGAGCCAAAAAGGACTATCGAAATTTATTCTTTTCTGTCGATAAGCTCCAATTGCATCATAGGAATTACAAAAAAAGGGTTCTTTTTTTTTCATATACTTAGAGTTATTATCGAGAATTTTTTCATTTTGAAAATTTATACAATTACAAGGATTATACCTGTTTGCAGAAATACCTCGACGATTTCCGCTCGTTAATACATAAAGTCCAATAAGCATATCTTGAGTTGGTACGCAAATAGGATCCCCAATAGTCGGAGACAAGAGGTTCGTATGAGAAAACATAAGTAAACGAGCTTCTGCTTGAGCCTCCAAAGATATAGGCACATGAACAGCCATTTGATCCCCATCAAAGTCTGCATTGAATCCCTTACACACTAATGGATGTAACCAAATAGCACGCCCTTCTACTAAAATGGGTTGGAATGCCTGTATACCCAATCTATGCAAAGTAGGCGCTCTATTCAGCAATACGGGATGCCCCCGCATAACTTCTTGAAGTATTTCCCATACAATGGGTTCTTTTTCCCGGATTTGACTCTTAGCAACTGCTATGTTCGAAGCAAAATTTTTGTTCGAAGCAAAACTTTTGTTTTTTAGAATTAAAGCGCGAATTAGGAATGTTTGAAATAGCTCTATTGCTATTTCGCGGGGTAATCCACATCGATGTAATGAAAGTGATGGACCTACGACAATAACAGAACGCCCCGAATAATCAACTCGTTTGCCAAGTAGAGTCTCTCGAAATCTTCCCTCTTTGCCCTCAATTATATCTGAAAACGATTTGTAAACCTTATTATGATCATCCCTCAGTGGTTGTCCGCGGGTTCCATTATCGAGAAGTGTATCCACGGCTTCTTGTACCAATTTCTCTTGAGACCTTACTAATTCCACTGGTGTCAATCTACTTGTTGTTGTTAATAGATTGATAAGAATATTGTTCCGACTGATAACTCTTCCATAGAGTTCATTCATATCCGAACTCATTCGGATACCCCCTATTTGAATAATAGGTCTCAATTCGGGAGGAAGAACTGGTAAGAGACATAAAACCATCCATTCTGGTTCTATATTTGTTCGGATAAAATGCTTAGCTAATTCCATGCGTCGAACCAAAAAATTCTTTCTTCTTCCAACTTTTCGATCTTCCCATTCATTTTCATTGTCTGCGGATCCCTTTTCTCCTAATTCTTTCCATTCGACCAACGAAGAATCCATAATAATTCTCAAATCCAGATCAACTAATTGATCTCGGATAGCACCCGCTCCGCTAGAAATTTCGCGATTTCGAAATGTATCGAAACCCCGAGTAGAAGTAGAAAAAAAGTATGGGATACTGTAGTTGCAGGATTCGATTTCATTTTCGAATGAACCTCGTAATCGTAAGAAAGTTGGTTTTTTAACGACGGGCCTAGCAAACGAAAAATTTGGATAGGATCCAATCTAATAAGATGGATCTCCCCCTTTCAAAACCGGACGTGAGGGTTTTCTCTCATCCGGCTAAAGTAGTTACATAAAAAAACATGAGATAAAATAAGGGGGTTTACTCTTTACTCAAGTTCTCAATAAAGATCAAGCAGCATTTCATTGATACATTCTTCTTTTTTTTCTGAATTTTTTCTCCAATTCGGAATTACGAGAGAAATGAAATGTAAAATTCTTGAGTAGTCTACCTCCCTTCGAATGGGGAATCCTCTAAAATTTAATTCTTACTATTAATAATAGGAATATCCTTGAATTCATAAGAGATTTCTTTGTCTATGTATCATACCATTTGATCTTTTAGGTCCAGACGTCACCTCGACGGTTATGCCACGATGTCTTTAAGCCTATATGCGATAGATAGACTTCCGCAATCATGATATATTCCTTTATTGGAACATAATTTCAGTTCTTTCTAAAAAAGTCTTTTTTTCACGAGGTACGTACAGCTATAAATGAATATTTATTTGTTACTGAATTGACCATAGACCAATTCCCTTTTTATTTGGGTTTATTTAATACACCCATGAATTCTGAGCTTCATGTTACTCATCCCAAGAGACATGCCAGATCCAGGACATCCCAATTTAATTGAATGGAATGACAGTTTTTCATTCGGAATCTGTACAATAATAATTTGGATCAAATCACACATCGCGATATACTAGACCTTCTAATTCTTTAAGAGGTTTATCTAAAAGATTCGCGATATAACTAGGAAGACGTTTCAAATACCACACATGGGTTACTGCACATGCTAGTTTTATATACCCCATTTGATATCTTCGTATCCGACAATCAACAAATTCGACTCCGCATTGTTCACAAAATTTTGGTTGGTCTTTTTTATCCCCGATTCCTCCATAATTTCCACAAGCACAAACCCTACTTTTTGTGGGTCCAAAAATTCTTTCGCAAAATAATCCATCTTTTTCAGGATTATTAGTTTTGTAATGAAGAGTATAGGGTTTTGTTACCTCCCCAACGATTTCTCCATTAGGTAGGATTTTTTCTGCCCAAGCACTTATTTGTTGAGGCGAAACTGATCCAATTCGAAGATGTTGATGTTTATACTGATCAATCATAGAATAAAATTTCTGATTCAGTCCGATTAAACTTCCTTCCTTTGAATCTGGAAGTCTTTCTCAGATACAAGGAAATGATTCAGTTCCAGAGCCAAAGATCGTAGTTCTCGAACGAGCAATCGAAAAGATTCTGGAGCATCCACGGGTTTAGGTATTGTTTTTCCACTCATCGTAGTGCTAAATACTTCTTGACGAGCTTTAATATGATCAGATTTATAAGTTAGCATCTCTTGTAAAATATGAGCAACACCGAATCCCTCGAGGGCCCAAACCTCCATTTCGCCTACCCGTTGTCCTCCTTTCTTGGCCCTTCCTTTAAGGGGTTGTTGTGTAACAAGTGCATAAGGTCCACTAGAACGTGCATGTATTTTATCATCAACTTGATGAATTAATTTCAAGATATAAGGCTTTCCTATTATAACAGGCTGTTCAAAAGGATTTCCCGTTCTTCCATCAAATATTCCGCTCTTTCCCGGATACTCGGGTTCAAATATCCATGGATTCGATGTTTGTTTACTGGCTTCATATAATTCAGAAAACACAAGTTTTCTCGAAGCCTCTTGTTCATATCTCTCATCAAAAGGTGCTATTCGATAATGTCTATTTAGCATACTCCCAGCTAACCCGAGTGAGCATTCAAATATCTGCCCTACATTCATTCGTGAAGGTACCCCTAATGGATTGAAGACCATATCAACGGGTCTTCCATCTTGCAAATAAGGCATATCCTGTCTAGACAAAATCTTTGAAACGATACCTTTATTTCCATGTCTCCCAGCCACTTTATCACCTACTTTGATTTTACGTTTCTGTGAAATATATATCTGAATCGTATAACTAGAACCTTCTTGGATCCATCTCAC